AATAAAGTGCCTGAAAAAGGATTATCTTGATAGGATAAATCATACACAATTTATTGTGTCTTTATTAGCCCCCCAAACCAACCCCACTATCTGTGTAAATTCGCCAACAGTTAACTTTTTTGGCGCACTACATTTGATAGAATTAAACTAACCCCTTAGGCATCAAAAGCCTATATACATCATATACTAAAATGTACTCTTAAAAAGAAAAAGGTAAGCTAAATAAGCTATTGGGTTCATACCCCACTTATAAAGGTCCACCCCTTTTCTTTTTAATTTTTAATAATCTTACTAACCTTATATTCCTAATCATCTTGATGTTAGGTAGAATCATTTCAATTTCATCAAACTCTTGATTAGGAGCATGAATAGGACTCGAAATTAACTTACTCTCATTCATCCCCCTGCTATCAAACTTAAAAAACTCAACCTCTACTGAGTCAGCCCTCAAATATTTTATTATCCAAGCTCTAGCTTCAACTACCCTACTTTTTGTAATTTTACTATTATCCTTCAATCAAAACTTAGTTCCCTCTCTTAATCCAAATTTAAATATTATTCTTAACTCAGCACTTTTAATAAAAATAGGAGCAGCTCCTTTCCATTCATGATTTCCTGAAGTTATGGAAGGTCTGTCGTGACTAATAAGATTTATCTTAATAACATGACAAAAAATTGCCCCAATGGTATTAATTTCCTATTGTTATTTTTCTAAATTCATTATAATAGCTGTTATTCTTAGTGTTATTGTAGGCTCAATTGGTGGATTCAATCAAACAAATTTGCGGAGATTAATAGCTTATTCATCAATTAATCATTTAGGCTGAATATTAGGTAGATTAATGATCTCTACCATATATTGATTAACCTACTTCTTATTCTACACATTCCTTTCCATAGCAATCATTTACACATTTAATTTTTTAAATATCTTTTACTTTAACCAAATCTTTTCGTCACTTAACAATAACCCAATCATAAAATTCTCATTATTCTGCAACTTCTTGTCTTTAGGGGGTTTACCTCCATTTACAGGATTTTTACCTAAATGAATTGTTATCCAAGCCCTTAGAGAACTAAACTTATTTTTAATCATCATCATAGTGATAATAACCCTAATCACCTTGTTCTTTTATATCCGATTAACCTATTCGGCGTTTATAATTCAATCCCTCCAACCTTCATGAAGTAAGTTATGAGAAATCAAAACTCCTAATAGAGTTATATTAATAAATTTTATATCAATATTTGGATTAATCCTGATCACATTCATTTACCTAATTATTTAAAGTTCTGGAATAATATATTCACCTTTAAATTTGCAATTTAAAATCATCATTGAATACAGAACCATCAAGGTTTTAAGTTAAATAAACTAATAGCCTTCAAAGCTGTAAATATAGAAAATTCTTTAAACCTTAATGGTAAAAGAGAAATTCATCCCATAAGTAAATTTACAGTTTACTACCTATAATCAGCCATTTTACCAAACGCAAAAATGATTATTCTCAACTAACCACAAAGATATTGGAACCTTATACTTCTTATTTGGAATCTGAGCAGGTCTTGTTGGTACAAGCCTAAGCTTATTAATTCGAGCCGAATTAGGTCAACCAGGGTCATTAATTGGTGATGATCAAATCTACAATGTTATTGTTACAGCACATGCTTTTGTTATAATTTTCTTCATGGTTATACCCATTGTAATTGGAGGATTTGGAAATTGATTGGTTCCTCTTATACTAGCAGCTCCAGATATGGCATTTCCCCGAATAAATAATATAAGTTTTTGATTATTGCCCCCTTCATTAACGTTGTTACTAGCTTCCTCAATTGTTGAAAGAGGGGTAGGGACTGGTTGGACAGTGTACCCCCCACTTTCAGCCGGTATTGCCCATGCTGGAGCTTCAGTTGATTTAGCTATCTTCAGATTACACCTAGCTGGGGTCTCCTCAATTTTAGGTGCAGTAAATTTTATTACTACAGTAATTAACATACGACTTTCGTACATAACTTTAGATCGTATACCTTTATTTGTTTGATCTGTAGTTATTACAGCTATCCTTCTCCTCCTATCCCTCCCAGTCCTAGCAGGGGCAATTACTATGCTATTAACAGATCGAAACCTAAATACATCATTCTTTGACCCTGCGGGAGGAGGTGACCCAATTTTATACCAACACTTATTTTGATTCTTTGGTCACCCAGAAGTATACATTTTAATTTTACCTGGATTTGGAATAATTAGTCATATTATTGCACATGAAAGTGGTAAGAAGGAAACTTTCGGGGCTCTAGGAATAATTTATGCCATGCTGGCAATTGGACTCCTAGGATTTGTCGTATGAGCACATCACATATTTACAGTAGGTATAGATGTAGATACACGAGCTTACTTTACCTCAGCTACTATAATTATCGCGGTACCAACAGGAATTAAGGTATTTAGATGACTGGCTACTCTTCATGGGTCACAATTCACTTACTCCCCAGCTCTGCTGTGAGCATTAGGATTTGTGTTCCTATTCACAGTGGGAGGATTAACTGGGGTGGTCCTAGCCAACTCCTCAATTGACATCATTCTCCACGACACATATTATGTAGTTGCCCACTTCCACTACGTGCTTTCTATGGGGGCCGTATTCGCTATCATGGCAGGATTTGTCCACTGATACCCTCTCTTCACAGGATTAACTATAAATAATTTATGGTTAAAAATTCAATTCATTGCAATATTTGTGGGGGTAAACTTAACCTTCTTCCCTCAGCACTTCTTAGGATTAAGTGGTATACCACGACGTTACTCAGATTACCCTGACGCCTACACATCTTGAAATATTATTTCATCAATAGGATCACTAATCTCTTTTATTGCAGTTCTATTCTTCTTCTTTATCATGTGAGAAAGAATGTTCTCAAAGCGAATTATTTTATTCTCAGCTCAATTACCTTCATCAATTGAATGATTACAAAAATATCCACCTGCGGAACATAGATATTCTGAACTTCCTATCCTAACTAAGTTCTAATATGGCAGAATAGTGCGATAATTTTAAGCATTATATATAAAGGATTTCCTTTTATTAGAAAATGGCAACATGATCCAATTTATCGCTGCAAAATAGAACATCACCCCTAATAGAACAGCTAATCTTTTTCCATGATCACACATTACTTATTTTAATAATAATTACTATTCTAGTCGGGTATCTTCTATCAACCTTATTTTTCAATAAGTTTATTAACCGATTCCTTCTTGAAGGACAAACTATTGAAATCATTTGAACAATCCTCCCTGCCATTACCTTAATTTTTATTGCCCTGCCATCATTACGCCTACTATATTTATTAGATGAAGTTGATAATCCTTCAATCACATTGAAAGCAATTGGTCACCAATGATATTGAAGATATGAATATTCTGACTTTTTAAATGTAGAATTTGACTCATATATAGTTCCGACAAGCGAATTACCTAATAATGGATTTCGACTTTTAGATGTAGATAACCGAACCGTTCTCCCAATAAACACTCAAGTACGAATATTAATTACAGCAGCTGACGTACTTCACTCCTGAACAGTTCCTGCTCTTGGAGTAAAAGTTGATGCTACCCCCGGTCGACTAAACCAAACTAACTTCTTCATTAACCGACCAGGACTATTCTTTGGTCAATGTTCTGAAATTTGTGGGGCTAATCACAGATTCATACCTATTGCAATTGAAAGAATTCCTATAAAATTATTTATCAACTGGATTAAAATAAATTCCTCATTGAGTGACTGAAAGCAAGTAATGGTCTCTTAAACCACATAATAGTAAATTAGCAATTACTCTCAATGGAAAAAGTTAGTTAAAGTAATAACATTAATATGTCAAGTTAAAATTATTAGGTAACTAATACTTTTTGATCCCACAAATAAGACCACTAAGATGATGACTACTATTTATTTATTTCATTCTACTCCTAGCTGTATTTTCAATTGTAAATTACTACATTTTCTTCTACACCCCCCAAAAGCAAGATTTAATTAGATTAAAAACTAAGTCAATAAATTGAAAATGATAAGCAACTTATTCTCAATGTTTGATCCCTCGACAAATATTATAAACCTATCCTTAAACTGGTTAAGAACAATACTTGGGTTATTAATTCTCCCAAACATATACTGGTTGATCCCCTCACGATTCAACATCCTATGATTTAACATTCTAAGAACATTACATAAGGAGTTTAAAACATTAATTGGTAGACCAACATCCTATGGAAGAACTTTCATTTTTGTATCATTATTTTCATTTATTATATTTAACAATTTTATAGGACTATTCCCTTACGTCTTTACTAGTACCAGCCACCTAGCAATAACCTTAGCCCTAGCTCTACCATTATGATTTAGCTTCATTCTTTATGGGTGAATTAATCACACAACTCATATATTTGCCCATTTGGTGCCCCAAGGTACACCTCCAGTTTTAATACCCTTCATGGTTTGTATCGAAACAATTAGTAACCTGATCCGACCAGGAACATTAGCAGTTCGATTAGCTGCTAATATAATTGCTGGTCACTTACTATTAACCCTTCTAGGAAGAACAGGACCTTCAATAAGCTTAATTATAATCAACCTTCTACTAATTACACAATTTGCTTTATTAACTCTTGAAGCAGCAGTTGCAATTATTCAGTCCTACGTATTTGCAGTATTAAGAACACTCTACTCTAGTGAAGTAGTTTAAATTATAATGTCAACACATAGTAACCACCCATATCACCTAGTTGATTACAGCCCATGACCTTTAACTGGAGCATTAGCAGCTCTAACTACTACTGCAGGACTAGTAAAGTGATTTCACCAATATGATATGTCCCTCTTAATACTAGGAAACTTAATTACCATCTTAACAATAATCCAATGATGACGAGACGTAGTGCGAGAAAGAACACTACAAGGGTTACACACATCTAACGTAATTTCGGGCCTACGATGAGGAATAATTCTATTTATTATTTCAGAAGTATTCTTTTTCATTAGATTCTTTTGAGCTTTTTTCCACAGTAGATTATCCCCAACTGTTGAATTAGGCTTATCATGACCTCCTGCTGGTATTGTCCCATTTAACCCTCTAGAAATTCCCCTCCTTAATACAGTAATTTTGCTATCATCTGGTGTAACTATCACTTGAGCCCACCATAGACTTATAAGAAATAACTACACCCAAACAACTCAAGGATTACTATTTACAGTTCTGCTAGGTGTATACTTCACCATACTCCAAGCATATGAATATTTGGAAGCACCTTTCACAATTGCTGATTCAGTGTATGGGTCAACTTTCTTTGTAGCGACAGGATTCCATGGACTTCACGTGCTGATCGGGACAACCTTCTTGCTAATCTGTTTAATTCGTCACATTAACTTCCATTTCTCCTCTAACCACCACTTTGGATTCGAAGCAGCAGCCTGATACTGACACTTCGTTGACGTGGTATGATTATTCCTTTACATCTCCATCTACTGATGAGGAGGATAATTTATATAGTATATAAGTATATTTGACTTCCAATCAAAAGGACTAAATTATTTTAGTATAAATAATATTAATTATATTAACTATAGCAATAATTTTATTAACCATTAGATTCGTGGTAATAATTCTAGCATCAATCTTATCAAAAAAATCATTTTATGACCGAGAAAAAAATTCCCCTTTCGAGTGTGGGTTTGACCCTAAATGTTCTGCACGATTACCTTTTTCCCTGCACTTCTTCTTAATCGCTATTATTTTCTTAATTTTTGATGTCGAAATTGCACTCCTTTTACCGATTATCATCATCATAAAAACATCAAACTTAGTGGCGTGAGTAAGAACATCTATTTTCTTTTTGGTGATTCTTCTGGCAGGCCTGTATCACGAATGAAATCAAGGAGCTCTTGAATGAACTAAGTAAATGAGCACATGCTGGGATAATAGTTAAATATAACATTTGAATTGCACTCAAAAAGTATTGGTAAACCAATTTATCTTAAGTTTGTAGCGAATCGCAGTTAGTTTCGACCTAACCTATGGTAACCAAATATTACCCGAACTTAAATTAATTGAAGCCAAATTAGAGGCTTATCACTGTTAATGATAGAAATGAACTACTGTTCCAATTAAAGAAATATGTTGATCAAGAAAAAGCTGCTAACTTTTTTCTTTAGTGGTTAAATTCCATTAATATTTCTAATTTATATAGTTTAAATAAAACATTACATTTTCATTGTAAAAATAAAATAACAATTTTTATAAATAAATTATTTAAAAGTAAAATTTACTACCTTAACATCTTCAGTGTCACGCTCTCAATTAAGCTATTTAAATAATATATGGTAAATAAAAACATCAACCCGATTCAAGAAGTAAATATTACTAGGTAAATCTTAAAATTATTAAACTGTAAAATAGTGTTAATCTTACTAAAATTTTTTAAAAAATAATAAATAGACTGAGCTCCAAAATACTCGTTTCAACCTTGATCAACATTCTTAATAAATTGGTATCCCAACTTCAACGACCCAAAATTCATGTATGAAGTAGATAAAGTAGGCATATACCATATTCCTCCTAAAAAATTAGTTAAATAATAATTATTTATGAAATTTATACCTCAACTAATTTTAAATTGAAAAATTTCATAACCAACAAGCCCGCCTAAAATACTAACCAACAAGGCCATAAATTTTAAATAAAAAGGTAAGCAAATAACCTCAGGGGTTGGGATAATCAATCATCTTAGTATACTCCCTCCTATGATTGCCAAAAAAAGCAACCCAAGCATACCCTTTAATATAACTCAGTAACAATCTCTAATTGAGCTTAAACTCGAAAAATTAAAAACTCCGGTTAAAGAATAATAAGTTAACCGAAAAGAATAACAAACAGTTAATCCAGTAGATAAAAAATAAAGAACATAAATTAAAAAATTAATTACTCTCATGGAAGCCACTTCCAAAATTAAATCCTTAGAATAAAATCCAGCCAAAAAAGGTATCCCGCATAAAGCCAAATTAGCTACATTAAAGCAAGTGCAAGTTAAAGGAAGTATATTTACCAACCCTCCTATATAACGAATATCTTGTGTATTCTTCATTCTATGGATTACTGAACCTGCACATATAAATAATAAAGCCTTAAACAAAGCATGTGTTAATAAATGGAAAAAAGCTAGGTTAGAATAACCCATCGCCAAAATTCTCATTATAAGACCTAACTGTCTTAAAGTTGATAAAGCAATAATTTTCTTCAAGTCAAACTCGTAATTAGCCCCTAAACCCGCCATGAATATAGTTAAAACCGAAATTAGTAACAACAACTTACTCAAGTAAGTATCTATAAATAATAAATTAAATCGAATTAATAAATATACCCCAGCTGTTACTAAAGTAGATGAATGCACTAAAGCCGAAACAGGGGTGGGAGCAGCTATAGCAGCGGGTAATCAAGAAGAAAAAGGAATTTGGGCACTTTTAGTTATAGCAGCTAGCACCACCAACCACGCAATAATCACTATTTGGTAGTCCTCCTTCATTACTTCTAAGTAGTAAACATAATTTCAGCTCCCATAATTCAATATTCAAGCGATTGATAACAAAAGAGCAACATCCCCAATTCGGTTGGTTAAAGCAGTAATTATACCAGCATTATAGGATTTTACATTCTGATAATAAATAACTAAACAATAAGAAACCAACCCTAGTCCATCTCACCCTAGCAAAATTCTAATTAAATTGGGGGAAATAATTAAAAATATTATTGATAAAACAAATATTAAAACCAAAATAATAAAACGAGTTAAATTTTCATCACCTATTATATAATCATCTCTGTAGTAAATAACTATTGAAGAAATAAACAAAACAAAGCTTATAAAAATTAAAGATATTCAATCCAACAAAACAGTTATCACGATAGAAGAAGAGTTTAAAGATAACACCTCCCATTCAATAAAGATTACCAAATCATTCACAATAAAGTATAAACCTCTAATGAAATTCAAAAGAGAAAAAATTAAAAGGAATAAAAAAGAAATAAAACAAATAGACAAATTAATTATTTAAAATGACCAATTTCATATCTTTGACACCACAAATCAATATTTTTAATTAAACTATTTAAATATAACCAAAGTATTCTATACTCTCCCTTTAAAATCAAGAAATTGAGAGGAACTCAATGTAATATCAACAAAATAAATTCACGAATTCTACCATTGAAACATCTGTATAAACCTGAATAAAGCTCCCCGTGTTGGCTGTAAGAGTATAAGTACAAAGAATAAGCCGCTCTAAAAAATGATAACAAAGCAATAAAAAACATAGTGGATCATGATCAACCTACAATTCTGTTTAAAAGACTAATTTCACCAAGTAAATTCAAGGAAGGTGGAGCAGCTATATTTGATGAACTCAACAAAAATCACCATAGACATATTCTAGGTATAAAATTTATCATACCCTTATTAATAAATAAGCTTCGGCTACCTCTCCGCTCGTAACTAATGTTAGCTAAACAAAATAACCCAGATGAACATAAGCCATGACCAATTATTAACGAATAAGAACCTCTGTATCCTCAATAAGTTATTGTTATAATCCCGACAATCACCAAACTTATGTGGGAAACAGAAGAATAAGCAATTAAAGACTTCAAATCAACCTGACGCATACAAATTAAACTAACCATGACCCCTCCAATTAAAGAAATAATTACCCAAATAAAATTTAATCTTATTCCTAAAGAAACTACCAGCTTAAACACCCGGACCATCCCGTATCCTCCTAACTTCAATAAAATTCCGGCTAAAATTATAGAACCCGAAATAGGAGCTTCCACATGAGCCTTAGGTAGCCAAAGATGGACCAAAAATATAGGCATCTTAACCAAAAATGCAAATAAAATAACTAGATAAAATAAATAATTTCTACTAAAATTTTCTCTAAACATAAAATATATTAAACTTATATTTTCATTATACAAATAAAAAATACCTCTTAATATGGGTAAAGAAGCAAATAAAGTGTAAAACAGCAAGTAAATTCCTGCCTGGAGACGCTCAGGTTGGTAACCTCAACCAATAATCAAAAACAAAGTAGGGATCAATCTAGACTCAAAAAATAAATAAAAATAAAATAAATTTATTGATGAAAAAGTTAAAAATAATATCAACAACAGCAGCAAAATATTTAAAAGAAAAAAATTTGGGTTGTAACCAAAACGATAAATTCTTTCTCTAGCCATCAACATAAGCACACAAATTCAAAAAGTTAATAAAATTAAACCGAAAGAAATTAAATCTATACCCATAAAATATCTTAAGTAACAAAATAATCTAGTTGGTTGGATATATATTATAAAAATAAATCTTATAATAAATAAAATTGACTGAACCAACCAATAAGAACCTATAATATAAGCTACAGGGGTTAAAAATAAAATTATTATGATTATCCCTAACATTAACCTAAAATATTTAAAGACTGAAAATAATCATTACCATGAGTACGAGTTATTCTAACCAAAATAGATAAACCTAAAGCACCCTCGCAAACTCTAAAAGTTAAAAAAACTATAGAAAAAAAAAATTCAAAATTAAAATATATTAATCTTATAATTAGTAAAAAAAACAAGCTTAAAACGATAAATTCTAATCTTAGCAGCATGCTAAGCAAATGTTTACGTTTTAAAACATAAGATAAACACCCACAAATGTATATAACAACAACAATAAATAAATTAAATTCAATCATTAGTTTTAATAGTTTAATCAAAACGTTGGTCTTGTATACCAAAAATAAGTCTTAACTTTTAAAACTTCAGAGGAAAGAAATACTCCTATCAGTAATCTCCAAAATTACTATTTTTATTAAACTACCCTCTGTATCAACATATTTTTAGCTACCTTAAATATAATCATGTCATTAAACTTCACTCAAATTAAGCACCCGCTGGCCATAGGTTTAACCTTACTGATTCAAACCATCATTATTAGACTAACCTGTGGCCTATATACCCACTCGTATTGATTTGCTTACATTCTATTTCTAATTATGCTAGGAGGTATACTAGTTCTATTCATTTACGTAACAAGATTAGCATCAAACGAGCTATTCTCATTCTCAATTAAAAACTTAATAATCTCAGGAAGAGTAATGTTAGTAATAATTACTCTAATAATAATAATAGATACTTCAATAATATCTATAAACAATATCGAAATAATAAGTCTTAACTTAAATATGCTATTCACAGAAAATGAATTTAGATTAATCAAGCTATATAACAATCCAACAATAAATATTACGCTACTAATAATAAATTATTTATTGTTGGCTTTAATCGTAGTGGTAAAAATCACTAATGTTTCTCACGGCCCCCTACGACAAAAATTTTAACCAATGAATAAACCCATACGTCTGAGACATCCACTATTTAAGATTGCTAATAATGCCTTAGTTGATTTGCCTGCACCTTCCAATATTTCAGCATGATGAAATTTTGGGTCCCTGTTAGGTTTATGCTTAGTAATCCAAATTGTCACAGGATTATTTTTAGCTATACATTATACAGCAGACATCAACTTGGCCTTCAATAGAGTTACACACATCATCCGAGATGTAAACTACGGTTGATTAATTCGCACTCTCCACGCTAATGGAGCATCATTCTTCTTCATTTGTATTTACTTGCATATCGGGCGAGGGCTTTATTATGGATCTTACATGTTCATACACACATGAAGTGTGGGAGTAATCATTTTATTCCTAGTAATAGCCACAGCTTTCATAGGTTACGTGCTACCATGAGGACAAATATCATTTTGAGGAGCAACAGTAATTACTAATTTGTTGTCGGCAATTCCCTACCTAGGAACAACCCTAGTCCAATGATTATGAGGGGGATTTGCCGTAGATAATGCAACATTAACACGATTTTTCACTTTCCACTTCCTCCTACCCTTTATTGTGGCGGCTGCCACAATAATTCACCTATTATTCCTCCACCAAACAGGGTCAAATAACCCATTAGGAATTGACAGAAACTTAGATAAAATTCCATTCCACCCTTACTTCTCATTCAAGGACGTAATTGGATTTATTTTGATAACCTTTGCTCTGATTATAATTACCTTGTACACACCATATGGGCTAGGAGATCCAGATAATTTTATCCCTGCTAACCCATTGGTAACTCCTGTGCACATTCAGCCTGAATGATACTTCCTTTTTGCTTACGCAATTCTTCGGTCAATCCCAAATAAGCTTGGAGGAGTAATTGCGTTAGTAATATCTATCGCGATTCTATTTATTATACCTTTCTATTTCATAAGAAAATTTCGAGGGCTACAAAACTACCCTATTAACCAAATCCTATTTTGATCAATAGTAGTAATCGTAATCTTGCTAACATGAATTGGAGCTCGCCCAGTTGAAGATCCTTACATCATAGTTGGGCAAATCTTAACTGTGCTCTACTTCGTCTATTACCTAATTAACCCCTTAATCCACGCAATGTGAGATAAAATAATTTACTAATTAATGAGCTTGAATAAGCATATGCTTTGAAAGCATAAGATAATAGTAAATTCTATTATTAATTTTACTAAATTTATTTAACTACAACAATCTTACTCATAAAAAGAACTTTATTCCCAACGAAAAAAATAAAAAGTTTAAAGCAAGAGGTAAATAACTCTTTCAAGCCAAGTACATCAACTTGTCGTAACGGTAACGAGGTAAAGTACCACGAACTCAAATAAATAAGAAAGAAATAAAAACTAACTTAATAAAAAAAAGAACTCTGAAAACATCAGAACCTAAAAATATCACCGAATATAATATTCTTATAAACAAAATTCTAGCATACTCGGCCAGAAAAATCAAAGCAAATCCCCCTCTTCTGTACTCAACATTAAAGCCTGAAACCAACTCCGATTCACCTTCGGCAAAGTCAAAAGGAGTTCGATTAGTTTCCGCTAGTATAGAAGTTACTCAAGCCAATGAAATTGGTAAGAACATAAAAATGAACCAAACATAATACTGGTACAAGCCAAAATCAAATAAATTGAATCTACCAACCATAAATACTAAAGACAACAACAATAAAGCCATGCTGACTTCATAAGAAATGGTCTGAGCAACAGCCCGTAAGCCCCCCAAAAGAGCATAATTAGAGTTAGAGGATCAACCAGCGATTATAACGGTATAAACACCTATTCTGGTGCAACACAAAAAAAACAAGAGACCTAAGTTAAAATTATATAAATTAGTCAAATAAGGGAAAACTATCCAAATTAATAAAGACAAAAATAAGCTAATAACAGGAGACACATAATATCTCAAATAATTAGATATAATAGGATAGGTCTGCTCCTTAGTAAATAACTTAATAGCATCACTGAAAGGTTGGGGAATCCCACAAAATCCAACCTTATTTGGTCCTTTACGAATCTGAATATAGCCTAAAACCTTACGCTCCAACAAAGTTAAAAAAGCCACACCCACCAAAACCATAATTACCAAAATTAATCTACCTAAAATCACAACAAAAAAGTCTCTTATATATAATATTATTACATGTAAAACATATTTACATTTTTGAATTCTAAATTCAACGCACTATTCTGCCAAAGTAATAATTTTATTCAAAAAACAGAATATAATTCCAATGATTGGTCCTTTCGTACTAAATCAAAAAACTTCATTGAGGATAGAAACCGACCTGGCTCACGCCGGTCTGAACTCAAATCATGTAAAGATTTAAAGGTCGAACAGACCTACTCAATTTAGCTGCTGCACTAAAAAATTTCTTTAATTCAACATCGAGGTCGCAATCTTTGTTATCGATATGAACTCTCCAACAAAATTACGCTGTTATCCCTAAGGTAACTTATTCTAATAATCAATAATAATGGATCAAAAAATCATTAATCTATGTTTCAAATTCAAAAGAGTTAAGCTAATCTTCCTGTCACCCCAACAAAATAAAAATATTAATACACAAATATTTTCATCTACAAAAATATATTAAATAATTATAAAGCTCTATAGGGTCTTCTCGTCCTCCAAAATTATTTCAGCTTTTTTACTGAAAAATTAAATTTTTAATTTCTAATAATGAGACAGATTATACCTCGTCCAACCATTCATTCCAGCCTCCAATTAAGAGGCAAGTGATTATGCTACCTTTGCACAGTCAAGATACTGCGGCCCTTCAAAATATCAGTGGGCAGGTTAGACTTTAGATTATAAGCAAAAAGACATGTTTTTGATAAACAGGCGAGTATAATTTTGCTGAATTCCTTACTATTATCTAAATAAATCTTTTGTTCAAAAATAAAATAATACTAATTTTATCATTATATCTATTAAAATAAATTAACTAAAATTCTTTAATATAAAACTTAAACTCTTAAAAATTTCATTTATACTACAATAAATTATAACATCCTTGCTAAAGATGGAAATTTCTAATCCTACTAATTGTGTGAATAAAATTATTTAAGTTGTAAGAAAAAATTCCAAGCTTATCCCTAAAATTTTTTGTATTTAAATAAATTAAATAAATAAAATTTAAATAATTTAATAAAATACCTAAATTAAATTTAATTCTTAAAGAACTAGATATATTTAACAGCGATTAACATTTAATCACTAGAATTTTATTCAAAATAATTTTGCAACATTAACTCCCATAAAAAACTAGCTCTGCTAAATTCGAGAAAAATAATTATAAATATTAAATTTTTAATAAACCCTGATACAAAAGGTACAAAAAATTAATTTTACTTAACAAATAAGTAAGTAGCTTCAAAATTTCCATCACTGTACTAATTTACTATTACTAAAATTATTTAATCTAAAAAATACAAAAACAAAAAAATTAAATTTACTTTAATTAAAAATTTATATAAAAAGAAAAAAAAAATAGTAAAATTTTATTAATCAAATTAAATCGATTTGCACGACAATCTTTTCAGTGTAAATGAAATGCTTAACTACCAAAGCTTTAATTTGCATTCTAGATACACTTTCCAGTACACCTACTATGTTACGACTTATCTTTAATTAAAAAGAGCGACGGGCGATGTGTGCATGCTTTAGAGCTATAATCAACAAAAAAATATATTTTTATTTACTATTAAATCCACCTTCAATAAGATATTTCAACCTCATATCCGTGTAAATAACTTTATTGTAACCCATTTCCACTTAATCATAAGCTACACCTTGACCTGAAATAAATTTTTATATAAATATTAGAACATTAAATTCTTCTGAAATATTCTGATAACAACGGTATATAAGCTAGACAAGATCAAGTAAAATTTATCGTGGACTATCGATTACGGAACAGGTTCCTCTAAATAGACTAAAGCACCGCCAAATTTTTTAGGTTTCAAGATCATATCTATTACTACCCTAGTTTATATTCACATTCTTCATAGTAGGGTATCTAATCCTAGTTTAATTAAAAAAATTTCATAGCTTCATTTAAACAAATAAAATTTAATAAAAATTTAAAATTTCACCTATAAATTTAACTTATAATTTTGTAATTAAAATTAACTACCAACTAAAAACTTTTACCTGCTCAACTTGTATAACCGCGAATGCTGGCACAAGCTTGTTCTGAACTTAAACTTTTACCAAATCTAAATAACTTTAAAACTTAATATTAAATACTGCGAATAAACCTTGCTGTTATTAAAACATAATCTTATTCACGCAAAAACTTACATGTAAAACAAAGTAATAGCAAAATACAAGCCAAAATCAAACTTTAGCAGAACAAAAAATAAGAAGTAGAATGAAAAAGTGAAAAATGATGTTATTTAAACAAACAAATTTTTTTATGCAACTGCCGCCCATTCAGTAAATTCAAATTTGCGCCTTCCCCAATTTTAAGACTTTAATTAAAATAGAATAAGGAATGGATCAAAATCACATATTTATGTAACATTTAAAGTAGACAAATAAAAATTTGCAATTTACAATTTTATAAAAACCATGGTTCAATATTCAAATATTGTGTTATATATAGTTCATTTTTTTTTTTATTAAAATCTAGGGTAAAATAAAATATATGGTTCAATTATTTATATTTATGATAATAATGTATAATATTTTAATAAAAATGTAGGAATAAAATAAATATTTTATAAGTTTTTACGAAGCATTTTTAATATTAAAATAAATAAATTATATGGTTCAACAAAATAATTCTCTCTTTTTTTTTTCTCCTTTTTCAAAAAAAGAGAGAATTATTTTATTGTAATTTAAAAAATTTTTTTGCTATATTTTTGCAAAAAAAAATTTCTTAATAAATGTTTAATATTAATAATACATGTGTATAAATATTTATATATTAATAAATTATTTAACGTAATAACATTTTATTTATTTATTGTTAGTAGGATATTCAATAAATTTATTATTATCACCTTTAATATATATATCAGGTTTACTTGTATTAATATCACATTTATTATTATATACAAACTCTCTCTATGATAAATCGAGTATTATTTTCGATATCCTATCTGTATACAATAGATAAAAGAAATTTAAATAAATCTTATTCTTATATGTATATAAATATTATATATATATATGTAATTATATATATATATATAATATATTTATATATTCTATACATATACAAAGGTTGTATATATAATAAGATTTTGTGATATTAATATAAATGTTTATATTAATGTTAATATATTAAATTTTTAATAAGAAAAAAAACTCCGAAAATTGCTAAAGTTGCATAAAAATAATTAACTAAAACAAAATTAACTAAATTAAGAATCCTAATCATCTTAATATTATTCTTCATATAAATAT